TAAGCTAAACCTGTGCTGACGAATAACCAACCCGCAATGAATAGGGAAGGTATAGTAATACTATGAATGACCCAGTATCGAATACTGGTAATAATATCCGCAAAAGAACGTTCTCCTGTGCTTCCAGACATGCTGAGCTCCACATATTTTTGTACAGTTAAAGGCAAAAGATGAAACCAGTAAATTTACATTTATTTTACAGAGAATCTACGTCTTTGTAAGATTGCCAATATTGTACCAAAGGTGTCTTTAGAGTATACCGAATCAGTATAGCTATCCTTCTTCTGACACAGCAAGCGAAGTATGATATAATTTTTATCTTCTAAAAATTTTCTATATATATCAAATACAAAAGTCTTTCTTTATGATTGTATCAATTTCAGGTTATAAACCGAGGATCTGGGGAAGTGAGACTCTGACAGTTGAATAATTTGTGAAAAATTCCGGAAGAATATTATATCTATCAATTAAATTAGACGCAATAAGTCTCCTTTTCACCTTTATTTATAGAATATAAAAGTTTATCGGGAATTGTTTAATTTTAAGAAATTTTTAAATCCTAAAAAAAAAAAAAAATTAATCAATATTTGTGATGCGTCCTTTTTTATTCTGGTTCTTGCTTTATATCCAAGGGTTTTTTACCTAACTATATATAAATAAATATAATATTTATAGGTAATGTAAAACGTATAACGGTAAAGATAATAACAATTAATAACAATTACTAGTCTTAGAATCGAGTTGGGCGAAATAAAGATTTCATAATCTAATAGCTTTTTTGTTATTCTAAATATTTTTTATATGGATAAACTCCATTGCTGAGTCTAATGAGTTCCATTTTCATTTAAAAGCGTTATCTAAAAAAAGAACAAACTCGAAATGATTTTTCCAATTTATTCTCCGTATAGTGAAAGCAATTTTAAGTGTCATTTGTAAATTAAATTCTATGCCAAAGTTCTTATTTTTTTACTATTAGATAGATTAGTTTATTGAAGAATTTTTCAATAAATCTGTTGATTCAAAATCACGAGATGTGTAGATGTCACAATAAGCCGTTTCTTTTTTTTTTAGACCGCCCTTACTTTCTACGTATTTAATGTAATAGTTGATGAATTCAAAACTTTCAATTGAACTTATTATTAAAATATAAAAAATATAAATTTTAACTATACTTTTTTTTCGTCAAACCTCTCAAAATAAAATATAATCTTAGGTAAGTACTTTATAAACATATGCATAAAAAGAACATATTCCTTTTAGTTCCTTCATGCCTACTCTAACTAGTTATTTCGGGTTTTTACTAGCGGCTTTAACTATAACTTCCGTTCTATTTATAGGTCTGAACAAGATACGACTTATTTGAAATTAAGTGAATGAACAACTCACAAAATATTTCCGTCGGATTCTTTTATAACTTATTATAACTGGCAATTGACATTTTTTGGTTAGTGAGATTCCTGGGCAATTCCTATTAATATTTAGGGATAGATATTACCTTTATTATTTTTTTTTTTCAAATGAATTGAAATGATTGAAGTTTTTCTATTTGGAATCGTTTTAGGTCTAATTCCTATTACTTTGGCGGGATTATTTGTAACTGCATATTTACAATACAGACGTGGTGATCAGTTGGACTTTTGATTAAAAAAAAAAATTTTTATTAACCTCCCGTGGATTCGAGAAAATGGGTCAATTTTTTATTCCTGTTTATTTTTTTCAGGCTAATTATGAATTCAAACAAGAATAGAATCACGCTCTGTAGGATTTGAACCTACGACATCGGGTTTTGGAGACCCACGTTCTACCGAACTGAACTAAGAGCGCTTTCTTATCACAATAGATTTTTTTGTAACCTAAAACTCTATCTACGCCCTGTATGCATATGATATTGATTATATCGAGTGTCATAAAAAACGAGAGATTTCATATGTCCAATTTCAATAAATTCCTCCTTACTTCTTAGAGTAAAAGTAATTAGGTAGGGATGACAGGATTTGAACCCGTGACATTTTGTACCCAAAACAAACGCGCTACCAAGCTGCGCTACATCCCTTTCAATTCAATTGGTTCCAATAGCCTAATTCTAAAGAATCCTTGTCTTGTTTTCCATATCCTTATTTTTTTTTACCATAAAATTACATGATTTATCTTGCCAGTCCATGTCTTGTTTTTTGCCATTTTTTTTTATTTAACTTAATGCATTTCGTTTAAAAACCCAAGTGATCCTTGACTATCTATATATACATCTGCTCATAGATTAGATCTGTATTATCTTTAAAAATTTTAAATTTAAGAAGGAGGGTTTTCAATGCGAGATCTAAAAACATATCTTTCCGTAGCACCGGTACTAAGTACTCTATGGTTTGGGTCTTTAGCTGGTCTATTAATAGAAATCAATCGCTTTTTCCCCGATGCGTTGACATTTCCTTTTTTTTCATTCTAGTTATTAACACGGTAACGGGGTAATGAAGATTAGAGAAAGAAGCCATTTTCTGTGACTAATACCCCCTTATTTTTTTTCCTTCGAGTCTGAACTCAGGTTGGGGTGAAGTTGAATCTACTTTTCTTCTTTAATTGCCCTTTTATTTTAAAATAAAAGGGCAATTAAAAGGGGGGGATACAAATAACAAGGTGGGTTTAGCATAAGAGTATTATACACGAGACTTTAAAAAAATACTGTGAGTAGAAATATAGTTAGAAAATTTTTGAGTTTGATTACATACTATCTATTTCTTAATTTATATACTCTTTATTATTACTCTATTGATTGCAATGAACTCGTTTTAATTGTATTTTGAGTTAGCAACATCTATATCTATATTTTTTATTTCCTTTCTTCTTCACTTCGGGTCGAAAAAAATTTGTTTGAATTTTAAATCCCAAAAATAAAAAGGAGGTTCATGGCTAAGGGGAAAGATGTCCGAGTAAAAGTTATTTTGGAATGTAATAGTTGTGTTCGAAAGAGTGTTAATAAGGAATCAAGGGGCGTTTCCAGATATATTACTCAAAAGAATCGACACAATACACCTAATCGGTTAGAATTTAGAAAATTCTGTCCCTATTGTTACAAACATACAATTCATGGAGAGATAAAGAAATAAAAAAGATCGAACCGAACGTCTGGCTATCCTCCTTTTAATTCAAGGAAGGGGACAAAACTTTTTCATTATATATATTATTTACTATTTTTTTTTTATTTATATATAAGTATAAGAATTAAAAAATAAATATAAAGATAAATAAACAAACCTAATCCTATTTCGACTGGACCTAAAAAAATTTTTAATACGAAGTAGGATTTTTGGTATAAGGCAGAAATTAAACAAACTATGGATAAATCCAAGCGACCCTTTATTAAATCTAAGCGATCTTTTCGTAGGCGTTTGCCCCCGATCCAACCGGGGGATCGAATTGATTATAGAAACATGAGTTTAATTAGTCGATTTATTAGTGAACAAGGAAAAATATTATCCAGGCGAGTAAATAGATTAACCTTGAAACAACAACGATTAATTACTATTGCTATAAAACAAGCTCGTATTTTATCGTTGTTACCTTTTCTTAATAATGAGAAACAATTTGAAAGAAATGAGTCGACTACTAGAACTAATAGTTTTAGAACCAAAAAGAAATAAAAATAATAAAATAATATGCTTTTTCTTTATTTAATTGATAAAAATTGAATTGAATCAAAAAAGGAATATGAACTCAAATATGGATTGCGGCTTTGTTATAAATTATATAAAAACCCGATACTCCTGATTTTTTATCGTATCGTAACGTAAAAAAAATCGGAAAAATCTTTTAATTTTGAATGTATTTGTTGATTTTTATTTATTTATCGTATTTTATCAGACTAATTTATACTCTATACTCCCGGAGAATAAACTCCGGGGAATTTCATTTAAACATTTTCGGGGCATTCTTTCCAATCTTCTTTTTTTATGATTTCATTTGAAATCATATAAAGACAATTTATATTTAATATAGCTATTTGTGCAAGTACTTTACGATTAAGAAGCAACTGTCTCTTGGACAGATCATTTATAAATTTGCTATAATTATAGCATACTCTGTTTTCGCGAATTACTGCGTTTATCCGAGTGATCCATAAACGCCGAAAATCTCTCTTTTGCCTACCTCTATCCCTATGAGCCGAAACTAAAGCTCTTATTTTCTGCTGAGCAATGGTTCGAGTAAGTCTTGAATGAGCCCCTCGAAAGGTTGATGCAAACAAACGCATTTTTGTTCTACGTCTCCGAGCTATATATCCTCGTGTAACTCTAGTCATTGAATAAATGTAAATGAAACTTTGATGAATAACTAATTGATTTTTTTTCGTTGAGTTATTTTTTTCTACCCTCCTGGGCTATTAATAACAAAACGGATTGTTCCAATGTATAAAAAAAAATCCCAATGGCTTTTGCTGCTATAACCTTCCCGACCACTTTTTTTCAACATTTCGTCTTGAAACAAGACAAAAAACTAAAAATTTTTATTAATGTATCATTAATGTATCAAAGAAAAGTCAATAAATATAAATTTATAATTCTATTTTAATCTAGATAAATAAAAAGGAATATAGTGGGTTCCTTCGTTTCTATGGTTCTTTCTTAAACGGTCAGGTCCTCTCTATACACCGGAGCTCCTTTACTTTAACTTCATTTCTATCTATTGATAACTTGTACAGTTCAAACTTTTTTTGGCTCTACCCATGAATTATCCAGTAATGGGTCTTTCACAATTAGATTCACCTATACAGTAACGGTATTTCATTTTGAAAGTTAGCTGGATAGCTGACCCTAATAGTCCGTTCTTACAAATAAAGGGAACATTCTTTTTTTTTTCTCTTAATACAAAAGGGATTCCCCGCTAAATGGATAACGTTAACGCTACCAATGGGAAATTTTTTTGGCTTTACACTAATATAAACCATAAATTTCATACACAATAGATGAAAAGATCTTTTTTTTTAGAGAGTCACTTGAGTTTTTCCATTTTATCCTATTCATCCGTATGGATCATTGATACTGGAAAAATTTTTGATTTTCATTTGCTTTTGTTCCAGGTCATAATCTGAACGAGTCACACATACACCCTAGTACATGTTCCTCGGCGCTGAGGACATCCCCGAAGAGCGGGGGATTTCGTGACATTTCTGATTGGCTGTCTTGTGTTTCTAATAAGTTGTTTAATAGTTGGCATGCTGAATTATATACATAATGAGCTGGTTTAGATTAATCCTAACCGAATGGATTTCTAGTTAATAGAATCTTAAGATTAAGATAAACCCAGTGATAAGATAAAATTAAAAACTAAATAAAATAGTTAACTATTTTATTTAGTCGACCCCTACAAGATCAACAATTCCATGAGCTTGGGCTTCTGCTGCTGACATAAAAACATCCCTTTCCATATCTTCGGATACAACCCATATGGGTTTGCCCGTTCTTTGTACATAAACCCTTGTGAGTGTTTCGCGCAATTTCAAAAGTTCTTCTGCTTCCAAGATAAATTCTCCCGTTTGAGCCTCGTAAAAAGAACTAGCAGGTTGATGAATCATTACCCTGATGGTATGTATACCTTAAAGGGAGTTCTTATATCTCGCGCGACGAGAAAAATAGAAAAATCTATTTTATTATTATTATATTATAGAATCGAATTGAACAACCGTACGTGCATTTTTTTCGCATTGCATACGGCTTTACAATGGAATTTACTTTTTCCGTTAAAGAAACAAAAAAAGGATCGATCTGATTCCGATCAGTAAATGATCCAATTACCACCCTTCTTTTCGGAGGAGTTTTAAAATACTACGGTGGCTCCGTTGCTTTATCTTTATTTCGTCTATAATTCAGCAATCCCAAAGTTTCTTTTTTATCCGAAAAAAAAAAAAAAAAAAAAAAAAAAACAAGGAAAAAAGACTTTGAAAAAAGACTTTTTTGTACTCTTTCAAACTTTTTAAAAATTTTTTATGAAAAAGGTTTGTGACACTGAAACGGACTCCCAATAAAAAAAATAGGGAATATTATTCATCTCATACTACCCCTTCGATACAGAATCTAATGAGAATAAAAAAGATAAAATTTTTTCTCATATCGAATTCAAAGTGCCATGCTATTATTACTTCATTTTTAATATGGTGAAGGCATAGTATTCTTTTTTCTCTCAAATAAAAAACTCATTGGCGCCAAGCGTGAGGGAATGCTAAACGTTTGGTAATTTCTCCTCCGACCAGTATAAACGATCCCATTGAAGCAGCTAACCCCATACATATTGTATGTACATCTGGTCGCACAAATTGCATAGTATCATAAATAGCTACACCAGATATTACCCAGCCGCCAGGAGAATTAATAAACAAATACAAATCTTTGGTATCATCCTCGATACTGAGATATACCATAAGACCAATAAGTTGATTCGAGATCTCGCTATCAACCTCTTGGCCTAAAAAAAGCAATCTTTCTCGATAAAGTCGGTTGATTAGGATAAAATTTCATCCCTTAGAAACCGTACATGCACCTTTTTATGCATACGGTTCAAAAAAATTTTGAAAAAAATCAATGTGTAGATTCGATTCGTTTTTAATTTTGGTAGAGGTTTTCAAAATTATAAAAAACTCCACTAAAAAAAATATAATTTACTAAACTTATCGAACTTCCTTTTCATTGATGTATCAGTTCCTCGAGATCCAATCCTAATCACGATGTCATTTTCTTGTTCTTGAATGGGCCTTTTTAATTAATTCTTTTAGGTTTATGCTCTACTCCGGGTAAAGATCTCCCCGATTTTGATTTGCACATATAGGACAAATTTTTCCAATACCACATTTGTTTTTTTATCTTTTCTTTCGTCAAATTAAATATTCAACATATTTTTAATTTTTTTTTTTCGAGTGATTAAGAAAAAAATACCATTTGCTTATTCTATAAATATTTTATATTTAAAATCAAAACAGTTAGTTCAAAGTTAACGTAAATAAAATGTATAATACAAGTAATAATCTTGAATATATTCCCAATTTCAATTGGGTTTTTGATAAACGGAGCCTGGATACTTCATTTTTTTGTCCAACCGAGCCAACCATAAATTATTCTAATTGATAATGTTAATCTGAATCCTCCTAAAACTCAAAACAGGATCGAATTGCCTTTCACGCTCCAAATTTATATTTATTATGATTCAATCAATCTTTCTTAGGCGAAAGGGAGGATATCTCAATCGGGAGAGAGAACGGGGAAATCCCATATGACCCAATATATCTCACAAGTCACACTATACGTCAACCCAAGATGCATCTTCCTCTCCAGGACTTCGAAAGGGAACTTTTGGAACACCAACAGGCATTAAATAAAATAAAAATTAAGTATTATGGTTCACTTTGATGTGGAAACGTAATAATAGAATTATTATCTTCATAATCTCAACCTTGATATCATATGTTATGTATAGATCATAAAAGTTTAGTTTAAAATGAAGACAGAATAGAATAAATAAGGGAAATTTCTTAGGAATATAACCTTCCAATAATCATCAAGTAACAAAGTATTTATGGATACAAGATGGTATCAACTTCCCATTGCATATTGATACTTATCGGATATAGAATAGATTTGTTTCTCTTTGTTCCTACAAATATAATTGTTCCATTATTACCACCAAAATAGAACAAATATGAACCCTTGTTCCGAGATAATCCATTGAACAAAAGGGGTACATTGCATAATCACAGTCTTTTCTAATGCAATAAAGTTACATAGTGTCATTTTTTTTTGAGTTAAAGGGGTATTTCCATGGGTTTGCCTTGGTATCGTGTTCATACTGTCGTATTGAATGATCCCGGCCGGTTGATTTCTGTCCATATAATGCATACAGCTCTGGTTGCCGGTTGGGCTGGTTCGATGGCTCTATATGAATTAGCCGTTTTTGATCCTTCTGATCCCGTTCTTGATCCAATGTGGAGACAGGGTATGTTCGTTATACCTTTCATGACTCGTTTAGGAATAACCAATTCATGGGGCGGTTGGAGTATTACAGGAGGGACTATAACGGATCCGGGTATTTGGAGTTATGAAGGTGTGGCCGGAGCACATATTGTGTTTTCTGGTTTGTGCTTTTTAGCAGCTATTTGGCATTGGGTGTATTGGGATCTAGAAATATTTTCTGATGAACGTACAGGAAAACCTTCTTTGGATTTGCCTAAGATTTTTGGAATTCATTTATTTCTTTCCGGAGTGGCTTGTTTTGGTTTTGGCGCATTTCATGTAACAGGCTTGTATGGTCCCGGAATCTGGGTATCCGACCCTTATGGACTAACTGGAAAAGTACAACCTATAAGTCCGGCATGGGGTGTCGAAGGTTTTGATCCTTTTGTTCCAGGAGGAATAGCCTCTCATCATATTGCAGCAGGGACATTAGGCATATTAGCAGGTTTATTCCATCTTAGTGTCCGTCCGCCTCAACGTCTATACAAAGGATTACGTATGGGCAATATTGAAACCGTTCTTTCTAGTAGTATTGCTGCTGTCTTTTTTGCAGCTTTTGTTGTTGCTGGAACTATGTGGTATGGTTCAGCAACTACTCCGATCGAATTATTTGGTCCCACTCGTTATCAATGGGATCAGGGATACTTTCAGCAAGAAATATACCGAAGAGTAAGTGCTGGGCTATCGGAAAATCAAAGTTTATCTGAAGCTTGGGCAAAAATTCCTGAGAAATTAGCTTTTTATGATTACATCGGTAATAATCCGGCAAAAGGGGGATTATTTAGAGCGGGCTCCATGGACAATGGCGATGGAATAGCTGTTGGATGGTTAGGACACCCCATTTTTAGAGATAAAGACGGACGTGAACTTTTTGTACGCCGTATGCCTACATTTTTTGAAACATTTCCGGTCGTTTTGATAGATGGGGACGGAATTGTTAGAGCTGACGTTCCTTTTCGAAGAGCGGAATCTAAGTATAGCGTTGAACAAGTAGGTGTAACTGTTGAGTTCTATGGTGGTGAACTCAACGGAGTCAGTTATAGCGATCCCGCTACTGTCAAAAAATATGCTAGGCGTGCTCAATTGGGTGAAATTTTCGAATTAGACCGCGCTACTTTGAAATCTGATGGTGTTTTTCGCAGTAGTCCAAGGGGTTGGTTTACTTTTGGACATGCTTCTTTTGCCTTACTCTTCTTCTTTGGACACATTTGGCATGGGGCTAGAACTTTGTTCAGAGATGTTTTTGCCGGTATTGACCCCGATTTGGATGCTCAGGTGGAATTTGGAGCATTCCAAAAACTTGGGGATCCCACTACAAGAAGACAAGGAGTCTAATAGAAGATTTTTCCTATATTTTTGGTGTGATTTGATATAGGATACTAAAAAATCTTGATTGAAATCGCCGCCCTTTTTTTGTTTTGACTTTTTATCATTATCGAGAAAATAATCTCGAGTAAACAGGTATGGAAGCTATAATTGTAAACCACAATCAAATCTATGGAAGCATTGGTTTATACATTTTTATTAGTCTCGACTCTAGGAATCATTTTTTTCGCTATCTTTTTTCGGGAACCCCCTAAAGTTCCAACTAAAAAGGTGAAATAATTTTTCATTAGCTTAATTGAAGTAATGAGCCTTCTAATATTAGATGATATTATCTGATATGATATTAGAAGGCTCATTACTTCAACTAGTCCCCGTGTTCCTCGAAAGGATCTCTTAATTGTTGAGAGGGTTGCCCAAAAGCGGTATATAAGGCATACCCAGTAAAACTTACAAGTAAACCAGATATAAAGATGGCGACTAGGGTTGCTGTTTCCATTATTATATAATTTAAAGACCCCAATGGATCTATGATAAAATCATTTATTTACAATGGAATGGTATACAAAGTCAACAGATCTCAAAAAAAATAGGATTTATGGCTACACAAACCATTGAGGGTAGTTCTAGATCTCGTCCAAAACCAACTACCGTAGGGGTTTTATTGAAACCGTTGAATTCGGAATATGGTAAAGTAGCTCCTGGATGGGGAACTACTCCTTTGATGGGAGTTGCAATGGCTTTATTTGCAATATTCCTATGTATTATTTTGGAAATTTATAACTCTTCCGTTTTATTGGATGGAATTTCAATGAATTAAATCCACTCAATAAAAAGTGCATTTTATTTTTAGGGCTACGCTTTGTATTTTTAACGCCCTTTTTTGGTAGTTCGATCGTGGAATTTCTTTCTTTCTGTATTTCCGGAATATGAGTGTGTGACTTGTTATAGTTGATCCTATTGATAGTACAGAGAAGGGGTCTGTCATCTTATCTTGATAGAGATGGTTCTCATTCGTCGGATATATTTTTTGTATCTGAAACACGGAATATCTAAAATAGATATAGATGAAGAAATCTTTAAACTATGATTCATATTTTTTTAATATTCAGACCTCGCGATCGGATTCAATCAAATTTTTACTTTTCAAAAAAATTAAAATTTTTTTATTCTTTTTATTAAAAATAATAAAAAAATAAAGAATAAACAGACAATTTCTTTTTTTTTTTTATACCTCTTCTATTGATTGAATAAGTGATGATCCAATGGTTCTTACTCAAGGAATCTTTGGGATTAGCTTTTAGGTTTTTCGGAGTCATCGTGGTTATAGTATGAATCTGGGGTTTCAATCAATTCATAGGGTCTTAACAAGAAAAATGCCTATCACTGATAAAAAAGCCACATAAAAATAAAAAACAAAGATAAAAAATAGGAAAAGAGAATATTCAAGAGGCCAGTAGTAACAATTAACAGAAAGATGGATGAGCCGACTTGATATATTGGCATTATCGCCCCAAAAACAAAAACTTTACTTTCAGATTTATATTCCTTCACATCTTCCGAAAATAAAAAATAAAGAGATTAAGACGCTTTAACCTTTATTTGGGTGTGTTTGCTTGAGCCGTACGAGATAAAATTCTCATATACGGTTCTTAGAGGGGGGCTTTTAGCGCTTTACCTATCTCAATAAAGTCTATGATTGGTTCGAAGAACGCCTCGAGATTCAGGCGATTGCGGATGATATAACTAGTAAATATGTTCCTCCGCATGTAAACATTTTTTATTGTCTAGGAGGAATTACGCTTACTTGTTTTTTAGTACAAGTAGCTACGGGGTTTGCTATGACTTTTTACTATCGCCCAACTGTTACGGAGGCTTTCGCTTCTGTTCAATATATAATGACGGAAGCTAATTTTGGTTGGTTAATACGATCAGTTCATCGGTGGTCGGCAAGTATGATGGTTCTAATGATGATCCTGCATGTATTTCGTGTGTATCTTACCGGTGGCTTTAAAAAACCTCGCGAATTGACTTGGGTTACAGGCGTGGTTCTGGCTGTATTGACCGCATCTTTTGGTGTAACTGGTTATTCCTTACCTCGGGACCAAATTGGTTATTGGGCAGTCAAAATTGTAACAGGTGTACCTGACGCTATTCCTGTAGTAGGATCGCCTTTGGTAGAGTTATTGCGTGGAAGTGCTAGTGTGGGACAATCCACTTTGACCCGTTTTTATAGTTTACATACTTTTGTATTGCCTCTTCTTACTGCCGTATTTATGTTAATGCATTTTTTAATGATACGTAAACAAGGTATTTCTGGTCCTTTATAGAAATCTTTATAGAAATCAAGGGGTATATCATAGATATTTTTAATTTATCATTTTTTTGAGGGGGATAAGAACAGTATTTCATTGCTACATGTATGGATTATTGTTTTCAATAATCCATGTATTTGGACATTTTCCTTCAACTCCCTAATATTGTATTTAATTATTTAACATACACTAGTTGAAGGTAATTCTCCGAAAAAAAAAAATGGATTATGGGAGTGTGTGACTTGAACTATTGATTAGGCTGTGCAGGTATATGGCTCTTTACTGCCACATTGTAATTCATAATCCAATGTGTCTTTTGTCCAACCACTGTATAAGTAAGTCCTATACAGAGGATAGGCTGGTTCGTGTGAAGAGAATTTATTCTATGATCAACCCTGAATCATGTCAGGCATGAACGGGCTCCGTAAGATCCAGTCGAATGTGTGATTTTGGGTAATATAATGAAATTTTTTTATCTTTTTTCTTAATTAAAGTATATATAATAATAATATAACTAATAACTAAATTAAATGATTATTAATTATTTTTTATATTAACTATTATATTATTTGAATAGTATTGAAATGCATCCATTTCCTCTGCATTGACCTGATCTATGATACTATCGGAGTGAAACAAGGGATCTAAAGAACAATAGAGGCTAGGCTATATTAGTAACAAGTAAACCCTTTATTTTTATATTTTTAAATTTATTATTTAATAAAATCTTAAAAAATTTTGGAGATAAAAACCAACCACAAGGGATGAGACTACCCAGAAAGCATTTGATCATGATGTAAGCCTACTTGGGTCTTGAGCATTTATTTGTAAGAACGGAAATCCTTCCCAAATAATAATTCATATGGCTAAGAAGAGATTTATTTTGGATTCGTTCGTTTGTTTTTATTTTTGCTCGAGCCGGATGATGAAAAATCAGCATGTCCGGCTCTTTCGGGGGATGAATTGAATATCTATATATAATAAAATAATAATGATTCACCTATCCTAATAACAAAAAAACCGGACTTGAATGATCCCGTATTAAGGGCTAAATTGGCAAAAGGGATGGGTCATAATTATTATGGAGAGCCCGCATGGCCTAATGATCTTTTATATATTTTTCCCGTCGTAATTTTCGGTACTATTGCATGTAACGTAGGCTTAGCGGTTTTAGAACCATCAATGATTGGTGAGCCAGCGGATCCATTTGCAACCCCTTTGGAAATATTACCTGAATGGTATTTTTTTCCCGTATTTCAAATACTTCGTACAGTACCAAATAAGTTATTAGGCGTTCTTTTAATGGTTTCAGTACCTGCGGGATTATTAACAGTTCCTTTTTTAGAGAATGTTAATAAATTCCAAAATCCATTTCGTCGTCCAGTAGCTACAACTGTCTTTTTGGTTGGTACCGCGGTGGCCCTTTGGTTAGGTATTGGAGCAACATTACCTATTGATAAATCTCTAACTTTAGGTCTTTTTTAAATTGATTCAATTGTGAAATAGCACAACATGTGTATCTAGGGAATAGTCGCTTCAAGGTGAATTTTCCCTAGATACATCTATCTATTCAATTAAATTCTTTATTTCTTATGTAAAATTCAATTCATTCTTATTTTTTTTTTTTATTAAATGTAAATCAATTCAAAAATGTTTTTCAAGAGTGTCCAATATTTTTTTTACGTCGTCTATGTCAAAATGTTCAATTTTAATAAGATCTTCTTGACTGTTATTCAAATATTCAAAAGGTCTGCTAATGTTTGTATATACGTATATTGGACTTTTTTAGGCAATTGTAGATCCTAGGTGGCAATTCTAACTGGTCAATAAAAATATATTTTAATACTATTTTTTTTTTATGAGTTGAGTCAATCTATCGTGAAAGGTCAAAAGTGGTAAAGAAACTTTTTTTTGATTATCCGCTAAATGTAAATTTTCTTCTTCCTCATGTAGAAAAGGAATCAATAAATCAATTAAATTCCGGGAGGCTTCATAAAGTGCTTCTTTCGGAGTTAAACTGCCATTTGTCCATATTTCGAGAAAAAGTATTTCTTGTTTTTCATTCCCATTCCCATAAGAATGAATACTATGATTCACGTTTCGAACAGGCATGAATAGAGCATCTATAGGATAACTTCCGTCTTGAAAGTTATTGGGCGCTTTAATATGATATCCTCGATTTCGCTCGAGTTGTAATCCAATACACAAATCAATTGGTTCCGTCAAGCTAGCTATATGTTGTGTATTGTCAACTATTTCTACATACGGCGGCAAGATGATATCTTGAGCAGTTACGCATCTAGGGCCCCTAACACAAATGGATGCTTCACAAGTTCCATATAGATTACTTCTCAATATGATTTCTTTCAAATTCATTAAAATGTCATGGACTGATTCTTTAATACCTACGATGGTAGAGTATTCATGTGGTATTTTCTCAAATTTTGCGCGTGTAATAAATGTTCCTTCCATTTCTCCAAGTAAAGCTCTTCGCATTGCAATGCCGATTGTGTCAGCTTGCCCTTTCAGAAGTGGAGAGAGAATAAAGCGCCCATAATAAAGACATTTACTATCTGTTCTTGATTCAACACACTTCCACTGCAGTGTCCGAGTCGATACTCTTATTTTCTCTCGAACCATAGGAATATTATAAATATCTTTGAATCGTTTATTTCTCTTGAAATTTCTTCAATGCTTTTTTTTACACACGTCTTTTTTTAGGAGGCCTACAGCCATTATGTGGCATAGGGGTTACGTCCCGCACGAAACTTAATAATATACCGCTTCGACGAATAGCTCGTAATGCTGCATCTCTTCCGAGACCGGGACCCTTTATCATGACTTCTGCTCGTTGCATGCCCTGTTCTACCACTGTACGAATAGCATTTCCTGCCGCGGTTTGAGCCGCAAATGGCGTCCCCCTTTTTGTACCTTTAAAGCCACAAGTACCCGCGGAAGCCCAGGAAACAACCCGACCCCGTACATCTGTAACAGTTATAATCGTATTGTTGAAACTTGCTTGAACATGGATAATGCCTTTTGGTATTTTACGTGCACTTTTACGTGAACTAATACGTCCATTTCTACGTGAACTAATTTTTGGTATAGGTTTTGCCATATTTTATCATTTCATAAATATGCGTCAGAGATATATGGATATATCCATTTCATGTCAAAACAAATTCGTCATTTTTTTTACATTATATTACTCAAGACAGCACCTTTTAATACTTTAATTAAAGTATTATCCCTGTCGTTGTTTATGTTTTGGGTTAGAACAAATTACTATAATTCGTCCCCGTCTGCGGATCAGACGACACTTTTCACAAATTTTACGAACGGAAGCCCTTATTTTCATATTTGTCATTCCTTACTTTTAATTTTGAATCTAGTTCGTGGAAGAAAATAAGTTTCTTGATATTTGAAATCTTGAATTGTACTCTCGAGAGAAGGAGTGTTGAGGTTGAAAAACCACTTAATCGTGTGAATCCTTAGTGCAGAGTTTTTTAAATTTATCTATGACCTCTGGTTCAATCATAAAGGCTTATTTCAATTTTAACCCTACCAAGGGATAGGTTTTTCCATATAGAATTACGTCGTATCCTTTATGAAATGAAATAAAAATAATTTATAATTATAATCCGATCTTCATTATCTAAACGAATGCAGAACATACCGTTAGTGAGTGATTTTGTTCTTTCATTCCAGGCAAAACCTCCTTAACGTATCAACTAATAGAGCAGAGATATTAGATAACCTGTCTTTTGTCTTTTTTGTTCACAATTATAGGCAATTTTTGATTTTATTTAGATATTAGAGGGATTACCATATATAACATAAAATTTCTCCCCCAACTCCTTCTCGTCGAGCCTCCCGATCTGTCATTATACCGCGAGAGGTAGAAAGAATTACAATTCCTATTCCGCCTAAAATTCTAGGAATTCCTTGAGAGTTAGAATAGATTCGTAGACCAGGTCGACTGACTCTTTTTAAATATAAAGTATTTCGATATGGGCCTTTCCTATTTCTTCTATGTCGCAGAGTTAAAACCAAAAAGTATTTGTTTCCTTCTTGATGTTTTCTCACGTTTTCAATAAAGCCTTCTCGTAAAAGTATTTTAACAATGTTTTCGGTGATGTTAGTCGATGCTATTCGAACTGTTCCTTTTCTATTCATGTCAGCATTTCGTATTGAGGTTATTATATCAGCAATAGTGTCCCTACCCATAATGAACTAAAATCCGCGGTGTCTCCAAAATTTTATATAATCAACATGTTTTTTATTACTTTTTTCTTTTATTTTCTGTTATGAATTACAAAATGAAAAATTTTTAAACGAAAGATATATACGTGATAGATAGTCTACTATCTCATTCAAATATTCTATTTCTTGTTCTTATAATACCTCAGGAGCTAATGAAACTATTTTAGTAAAGTTTTGTCTCAATTCCCGGGCAATTGCGCCAAAAACTCGAGTTCCTTTTGGATTTCCTTCTTGATCAATGATAACTGCAGCGTTGTCATCATATCTTATTATCATACCGTTGTCCCGTTTGAGTTCTTTACAGGTACGTACAATTACAGCTCTTATTACTTCTGATCTTTCTAAGGGCGAATTGGGTATTGCTTCTTTGATCACAGCAACAATAACATCGCCAATACGAGCATATCGACGATTGCTAGCTCCTATGATTCGAATACACATCAATTTTTTAGCTCCACTGTTGTCTGCTACAGTCAAATAGGTCTGAGGTTGAATCATATTTTTTTATCTGTTCTTTCAATGCAAAAATAACTGCAAAGGATTAAAAATAAATATTGTTTGTCAAAAATAAGATCGATTTCCTTTGGTTCTACATTCCTATCCTGAAATAATAAATTGAGTTCGTATAGGCATTTTAGATGCCGCTATTGAGATAGCCCTTCGGGCTATATTTTCTGCTACCCCGCTTATTTCATAAAGTATTCGACCTGGTTTGACAACAGCTACCCAATATTCGGGAGATCCTTTCCCCGAACCCATGCGGGTTTCCGCAGGCCTTAGTGTAACCGGTTTGTCTGGAAAAATGCGCACCCATATTTTTCCCCCACGGCGCGCATTTCGTGTCATTGCTCGCCTCCCCGCTTCTATTTGTCTAGATGTGATCCAAGAGGGTTCGAGTGCCTGAAGAGCATATCTTCCAAAACTAATTTTATTTCCGCGATAAGATATCCCCTTCAGTCTTCCTCGATGTTGTTTGCGGAATCTGGTTCTTTTTGGGTTATAGTTGATGGTTATTTTAGTAATTCCATCTCTACTACAGAACTGGACATGAGATTTTCTTCTCATCCGGCTCCTCGCGAATGAAAAATTATAAATATAAATTAAGAAGAGATATAATTAAGATATACACGGAATAATCCACTGAATCAATGAATCAAGCGATTCTTAGGGATTAATTTTAGTAAATATTTTATATATATATGATCTAAAATATATTTTCGCGGGCGAATATTTACTCTTTCAGTCTCTTTTTCAATTGTAGAGTTAGTTTATAATTTTTCAGAAAATATGAATTGATTTATGGTTCGTTCCGCCATCCTTCCCACTGAATAATCAGAATTCGTTTTCAATTTAATCTTATGTATTCATGGGTTCCGTCGTTCCCACCGCTTCTTGATTAATGCTTAGGACTGAATTCGACAACGGAGCTCTTACTGAAAGTAGTTCTTAAGCCAACCCTCCTAGTCTTTTTTGGCTTGAAGCTCATATGATTTTTATTATTTTTCTATGAAAAGATTCATTTCATAGAATTATTTGGGAATCTTTATTAATGCTTTATTACATTATTGTCGTTTATGAGATGTTTCAAAGACCTTACATAACATATTATAT